GTTCGTTTCCTTTGTATACTTTAATACACAATACCCATCGTTTCTTTTGCCTGTTTTATATACATAAAACTTAATTAAATTAGTAAGGGGTATAGCTCCGACACTTAGATGGATAAGTATGTATCATGATCTATAACTAGAATACTGAATATGTATGTCGACCCATATCAATTAATTTGTCGAATATATACTCATACAAATTACTCATGTGCCAGGAACCAGATTTGAACTGGTGACACGAGGATTTTCAGTCCTCTGCTCTACCAGCTGAGCTATCCCGACCATTCACGACGCATCATCCTCATTTTATTTTAATATAGGACTTGGGTCTATGTCAATTAAAAAACGAAAAGATATTCCAAAGTATTATCCAGGCCCTGGTAGAATTTCTTGTATCTTCAAAAAGAAAACCTTGTAAGTTTCAATACAGTACAAATAATACAAATAATGATATAGATTGTTAATTATTTTAATTTAATACATTATTCAAAGATGCTCATTTGCATTTGTACACGTATCATATATATCACACACAAGGCTTATGATGTGATAAGAAAAAAAATTTCCGCTCAGATCGGTTTGTGAATGAAATAGTAGAGTGAGAATAACTGCGAACCATAACCAATTTTGAGTCACTAACAAAATAAAATGAGAAGATAAATAATTAGGGAGGCAACCAGGTCTTTTTGGGGATAGAGGGACTTGAACCCTCACGATTTCTAAAGTCGACGGATTTTCCTCTTACTATAAATTTCATTGTTGTCGATATTGACATGTAGAATGGGACTCTATCTTTATTCTTATCCGATTAATCAATTCTAAAAAAAAAAGATTTATCAGACTATGATGGAGTGAATGATTTGATCAATGAATATTTATTTCATTTTTCAATTTTGATTTTGAATCGATTCACAAAAATTCTTTCATTTTTCATATAAATAGATAGAAAAAAATTATAGAACCGGTTGGAGTCATCATTAATCATTTTTAATCATTTGGCGATAGTATTTCAGTAAGTATACATATGTATATAGGTTTATCTTTCATCCTTTCGGAAGTTTCGATGGAAGGATTCCTTTACGAACACAATGCAGCCAACTCCATTTGTTAGAACAGCTTCCATTGAGTCTCTGCACCTATCCTTTATTTATTCTCGCTTTCTGAAACCTTGTTTGTTTTCATAAAACGGGATTTGGCTCAGGATTGCCCATTTTTAATTCCAGGGTTTCTCTGAATTTGAAAGTTATCACTTGGTAGGTTTCCATACCAAGGCTCAATCCAATTAAGTCCGTAGCGTCTACCAATTTCGCCATATCCCCCTTTTTTTTGTGATGTGATTAGGATCACATCATGATGCCGTTTACCCTTTTTTGTTCATTTCCATTTATATTATGCTGGAACCGTTGAATTGATTAGATATCGATTCCTGTATTGAAAAGTGTTTTCTCCGATTTGATTTTTTATCTATCTTCTTTCATCTCTATTGGAGACCATACTTGGTCCAACCAGAAATTCAATATAGATATATACCACATAACATATATCTATTATAATATATTATATATATACATGTCCCAATTTCTATGATTTTCTATCATTTTTAGTGTGCAATTTTGAATACTTGAACGGTCGATTCTTTTTTTTTTTTGTCTTAGGTTTCGCCTTTCCGAATGAAACCCTAGGAATGTTTCATTATGGTCTGGATTGCACTTTTCTCCTCTTATCCTTTTCTTAGGGCAGATCATAATAAAAAAAAAAAAAACGACAAAGGGCAATTTAGTATTATTAATTTCAAATTTCATTAATAGCCATAACTAATCGAATGGATATAATTAATCAATTAATCATTCCGTTAATTTATATATTAATGAATATTAATGAAATTATTTCAAATTTTATAAATTCTCTATTTTCGCTTTCAAATAGATTCAAATAGATATAATAATTAATTAATTATATTAATATATTATATTATACGATTATAATATACAATAAATATACAATAAGATTCTAACTTAATTACTAGATTATATTCCTAACTTTAGGTACAAAATTCTATTTCAAATTCTAAATCTAAATAAATATCTAGAAATAAAAAACCATGTACTAAAATATTTTATTTAGAATTTATATAGTTTTATTTTTATTTTATTTTTTATATAGTAAAATAGCAAAAAACAATATTAAAAAATAGTAAAGGAAATATTAAATATGGAATAGTAAAAAAATATTCGTCTCTAATTAAACAAATTAAGATATTTATTATTGATAAACATATATTTGAGAAATAGATCTAAATTAATGTATCAAAATGAAATATTTTTGAAAATTCGATTTTCCATTCTTATTCGTTTCTATAGTTGAATTTTTCTACATTTATATCATATTTATTATGAAATAATTAAGAATAAACAGTTAAGATAATTAAGAATAAACAGTTAAGATCTCAGCCGCAGTAGTTTACTAAATTAGTATACGTGTACAATTTATGTTATGTGAGCCCGCTTAGCTCAGAGGTTAGAGCATCGCATTTGTAATGCGATGGTCATCGGTTCGATTCCGATAGCCGGCTTTTCTCCATTTGTTTTATTTTTTAGATAATTGAAATCTAAAGTGAAAAGCTTCTTTGCCCGTTCCTAAAGGTCGCCGAGCCCCTTCCCCTTCGATTATTTCATAGAAACTTCCAATTATTAATTAATAAAAATTGGATTGGAGGGTTTTGGTCTCTGTAGAACAAATCAATCAAGAAAAGAGCCCTTGATTTTTTTTTTTCGATTATTTCAAATTCTTTTTCTTTTTTATTTATATAATACAATTATATATACAATATTTCTATACAATAAGGTCTGACTATTGATACAATTCCTCTAATTATTCTTTGTAATACTTCAGTAAATTTCGCTTCATTTATCATATTTTAGTTTAGTTTTAATTTTGGTTTATGAAATTTCATAAAAAAAAGGAGTCTTTATGTCGCGTTACAGAGGACCTCGTTTCAAAAAAATCCGCCGTCTGGGGGCTTTACCGGGGCTAACTAGTAAAAAGCCTAGAGCCGGAAGCGATCTTCGAACCCAATCGCGCCCCGGCAAAAAATCGCAATATCGTATTCGTTTAGAAGAAAAACAAAAATTGCGCTTTCATTATGGTCTTACGGAACAACAATTACTTAAATACGTTCGTATCGCCGGAAAAGCCAAAGGGTCAACAGGTCAGGTTTTACTACAACTACTTGAAATGCGTTTGGATAACATCCTTTTTCGATTGGGTATGGCTTCGACTATTCCTCAAGCCCGCCAATTAGTTAACCACAGGCATATTTTAGTTAATGGTCGTATAGTAGATATACCAAGTTATCGATGCAAACCCAGAGATATTATTACGGTGAGAGATGAAAAAAAATCTAAGACTCTGATTCAAAATTATCTTGATTCATCCCCCCCTGAGGAATTACCAAAACATTTGACTCTTCACCCATTCCAATATAAAGGATTAGTCAATCAAATAATAGATAGTAAGTGGGTCGGTTTGAAAATAAATGAATTGCTAGTTGTAGAATATTACTCTCGTCAGACTTAATCCTAACTAAAATAACACGGCAAATTTTGCCCCCCCTTTTTTCGCTTAAGTAAAGGGGCTGAGGGAAGTAAGTTAAGGGTTTTGGTCTGGGGATTTTTCTCTCATTCATGTATCTATAGATCAGTAGGGTATTTTCATTCCTTGTCCATTTTATCCAGTATTTTCGTACCACAGAAATTAGGATTAGGAATAAAGAATCCATATCAAAGAAAAGCTACAGGCTAGTTGTTGGAGTATCCATTCTTATTTGATGCATTGTGGCCAGTAACATTGATGAATTAGGTGAAGAATACGGAAAGAGAGGGATTCGAACCCTCGGTAAACAGAAGTCTACATAGCAGTTCCAATGCTACGCCTTCAACCACTCGGCCATCTCTCCTACATAATGATTATGGCTCAAAACCCGAGTGAATAGTGAGCCATTGATATTCATTTTGTATAGGTATGTACATTCCATTTTCACTCTAAAAATGGAACTCTAAAAGCATAAAAGTTTTCATCAAAGATAAATCCTCCCTCCGAGGCTGGGGATAAAGATAATTTTTTTTATGAAAAAAAAAATTGTAAAATAAAGATATATCTATTCATGTTTGCGAAGATAATGTTTCCGCCCTTTCTAATATTTATACCGGATTAAATCACTCAATTGGAACGAATCCGCGGATCGTTCTATTTTTTTAGACTATGTTTAATGGCTACCTTTATACCACGATTCTATTTAGTTTAAACTATTATTCTATTTTCATAAAAATTCTAAAATCCTTTTCCAGTTTTCGATTTTTCAACAAGAATTCCTTACTTCAACCTCTTAACCCATAGATTTATTCCAAATTCATGAACCACCCCCCGGTTTTTCTATTTGATTGTATAGCGTATACCCACTATACACATAACACAAAGCAGACGGGATTCCATTTTAATCATAGAATTATTATTTGATTCTTTTTCCTCTTTTGAATCAAAACTTCTCGAATTATCCTAATCTCTAAGAGAAATTCTTTGATTCTTCAACCTCAATGAAATAGGAACAGTTCCCTTCATTTTTATATTACTACATTTGGATGAAATCGAATCGGATTCAAATATGAAATTTTTTTTTTATTGATTCCTGTCAAAAATAAACAATTGGAGTAAAAGGGCGTCTTTTTTAATGAATCCGTTTTTACGTTATTTCGTACTGTACAATTCCTTTGTTTGTGAGATCATTTTCTCACGAAAGGAAATTCAAAAAAATTATAGAATGGATTAATACACCTATGTCTAGATCTGGGATAAATGGAAATTTTATTGATAAAACTTTTTCAATTGTAGCCAATATCTTATTACGAATAATTCCGACAACTTCAGGAGAAAAAGAGGCATTCACCTATTACAGAGATGGTGCGATTTGATTTTTTTTATTTCTTTTTTTTTTTTTTTTACCG